AATAGAATAATTGAGAGAAATTTCTGAAGAATATTGTGATGATCAAAAATGAGTAACAAAACAAGACAGAAATTGATAAGATCTAATTGTTTGGTCATTAAGGAGTACAAAAGAAAGGATAAAAAAACGCCGATTGACAAAAAAGAAATAATTTACAAGATATGATCTATCTGGATCTAAAGTGTCAATTCCAACAAATATTATTGGACTTAAATAAATTTATTTTATTTTAAAATATTTTGATATATGGGATGAATCTTCGATTTGTTACTTGTTTTGTTACTGAATTGAGTTGAGTGGATTTCTATACGTATAAAAGACCATTTTTGTGGACAAAAAAAGTTTCGTTTTATGCTTGTTCCGTATACGTCTGCTTTGGCTCGAATGAGCGTTCTGAAGAAACTTCAGTTAAGTTATGTTATAGAAAGGGTTCTTGAGTTTTTCCCTACTGCCGAGAAAGCATTCATTCTCAGTTCATTTCTCAAAATACTTCAATTGGTACACGCAAGAAATAGGCCAATTCAGCAGCTTTTTGTTCAATTTCTCCGGGAGTTAAATTCTCATCAGTACGAGTCAAGGGAATAGCCCCCTGGCCTCTGATTTCCATATAAAGGACACGACGAGCATAAATACCCTCTTTGACTTCTATTCTGACGGACTGAATATCTTTTATAAGGAATCGGAGGAAGATGCGACGATTTTTTCCAGGAAATCCCCAACGAAAAATACATACTATTCCTTCTTTTCTATCGAATCGATCATAACCACTACCTACATTCCACAAAATTGTGCACCACAAATAGGAGCTAATAAAGAGACCCGCGATCCCATAGAAAGACATCACGATCCCTTGTGGAAAAAAAATGATTTGCTGAGCCGGAAATAAAGATATCAAATTTCTACCAAAATAACTGGAAGTTCCAACCAATAAGAATCCTAATGAACCTAAGAAAAGGATAAAAGCCCAGCAGAAATTACTTGTTTTTCGAGACCCTGTTATAAGTTCTATCCATATACGTTCTGATCGCCAACTCATACTTAATCCGTTTGCATTTTATTGAAATTGAGAGAATAAGCCAAATGAATTTGACTTTACTCTTTTTATTTCCGAAATAACTCTCATCAACTAGCACTATTTTGATGTGAACCTTTAGGAATAATTTAATTCATCAAATTGGTTAGATCTAAAATAATAACATCCCCTTCATATGATTCCCTTATAGATATCCCACATACATATAGATACATTGACTTTCCATTTCAGACATCCGCCGATCCTGATCTATTTGAAAATAGCTAGAATTCGTTTATCCATATATCATTTTCTGCATGCATAAGAGCTCTTTCATTTATGTTCGGCGGAACCACATATTAGACCATATTCCACTAAATAGATATCCGTGTTATGATACAAGTCTAAGTTTTGAAAAAAAAATGGCTGAGATTTACTCCCATCGGATTTAAACAATCTTATTTTTTTGAACATGAAGAGATAAAGAAGCCATTGCAATTGCCGGAAATACTAGGCCTACTAAAGGCACAAAAATAGAGGGAAAGTTAAAAGTTGTCATAAAATGGGGTACCTCGATTTACTAGTTGTACCTGTTAAAGATATCTTATAATAATTATAATTCTTAATTAAATAATAATTCGAATTAGTATAGACCTAAGTATATATCTAAGTTAGTATATATAATAAGTGCAAGAAATGTAGAACTAAATAAATGGACTTATTCATCTTTCTACGTGAAATATCTGTATGATAATCGACTTTATTATTATTCTTCTTCTTTTGTTGTTTTCTTTTAATTTAATAAAGAAAGAGTTTCTTACAAATTACTGAAAGATTCGTTAGAATCCGATTCAACAGGGATTCTTAGTCAAAATGGGAATTCTCGGTAGATATAGAAAGATAGAAAACTCTATCTTTTTTTCTATATTTGAATTCTATATACAATAGAGAAGCTGAAATTCGTTTTATTTGACGAATTTCACGAACGGAGGAATTCACTCTTTTATCTTATTAATAAAAGCTCCCTGATTACTAATCAGAAATATAGGTAAAAAAAAATTATCCACAACTTTTGATTCTTTCTACAATTAGATCTTATACCACCAAAAAAACCTATTCTGATGATTTTTACTTTGATTTTGATAAACTAACTACTTGTTTGCTACAAATCAAATAATTGAACTTAATGCTCTACTTGATTGAATTTTGATTCAAAGGAAAGAAAGCGTGGAGCTGAAATAACTCACTCAGAACGCCTTTTAAAGGATTACGTGGTACGATTAGATCGAATAAGCCCTTCTGGAATAAATATTCGGCCGCTTGGGAACCTTCAGGTACTGTTTTATTCAATGTTTGTTCAATTACTCTTTTACCCGCAAATGCAATGTAGGCATTGGGTTCGGCAATGATGATATCCCCCAACATACCAAAACTAGCCGTCACCCCACCAGTAGTAGGTGATGTAAGGATTGATACATAGAATAACTT